ATCTACCGTACTAAGACATCCCTACTGCGATGATTATATTCCACTAACCATAAAGACATTGGTACAATATATTTAATCTTTGGTGTCTGATCAGCTATAATTGGAACCGCTCTAAGAATTATCATCCGAACAGAGTTAGGTCAACCAGGTTCTCTTATTGGTGACGATCAAACATATAATGTAATTGTTACAGCCCATGCTTTTATTATAATTTTCTTCATAGTTATACCCATAATAATTGGGGGGTTCGGTAATTGGCTAGTTCCCTTAATACTAGGGGCACCTGACATGGCATTCCCACGTCTAAATAATCTTAGATTTTGATTACTTCCTCCTTCCATCCTGTTACTTCTCAGTTCTTCTATAGTAGATAGAGGGGCTGGAACTGGTTGAACAGTTTACCCCCCTCTAGCCAGATTAGAATTTCATCCAGGAGCTTCAGTAGACTTAACCATTTTCTCTTTACATTTAGCCGGAGCTTCTTCAATTTTAGGGGCTATTAACTTCATCACCACAATCATTAATATACGATCAAGAGGAATATTGATAGAACGAATGCCCTTATTTGTTTGGTCTGTCCTTATTACTGCCATTTTACTGCTCCTTTCATTACCTGTATTAGCTGGAGCCATCACTATGTTACTAACTGACCGAAATTTTAATACATCCTTTTTTGATCCTGCAGGAGGCGGAGATCCAATCTTATTTCAACACCTCTTCTGATTTTTTGGACATCCCGAAGTTTATATTCTCATCCTTCCAGGATTTGGAATAATTTCCCACATTGTAAGACACAATGCAGGCAAAAAAGAACCATTTGGGGCTCTAGGGATAATCTATGCTATAGCTGCTATCGGGCTATTAGGATTTGTTGTCTGAGCACACCATATATTTACCGTTGGAATAGATGTTGATACACGTGCTTACTTTACAGCGGCAACAATAATTATTGCTATTCCAACAGGAATTAAAATTTTTAGATGACTAGCTACACTGCATGGTACTCAATTAATCATAAGAGCCTCACTAATATGATCTATTGGCTTCATTTTCCTATTTACCATCGGAGGCTTAACAGGAGTGGTACTGGCTAACTCATCAATTGATATTATTCTTCACGACACTTATTATGTAGTAGCTCATTTTCACTATGTTCTATCCATAGGAGCAATTTTCGCAATTATAGCAGGCATTATTCATTGATTCCCATTATTCTTTAATCTCTCCTTAAGACCAAAATGACTTAAAATTCACTTCATAACTACATTTTTAGGAGTAAACATAACTTTCTTTCCACAACATTTTTTAGGGCTAAATGGAATACCACGACGATATTCAGACTATCCAGATACCTTTACAACATGAAATGTCATTTCCTCCCTAGGTAGAATTTTATCTCTTTTATCAATAACAATATTTATCATAATCGTATGAGAAAGTTTTTCTTCCCAACGTCCCATTATTTTTACTGATCATTTTCCCTCCTCAATAGAATGATCCCATAATATTCCACCTATACATCATACTTTTAATCAACTTAATATAACTATTAAGTAACTTTTGCCAACATGAACTAACTTATCCTTTCAAGATAGAGCTTCCCCTCTTATAGAACAACTAAGATTTTTCCATGATCATACAATAATCATCCTTGTAGTAATCACTATTTTAACAGGCTATATTCTCCTAAATATCCTCATTACCCCCTTTTTTAACCGATTTTTATTAGAAGGTCAAGAATTAGAAAGTTTCTGAACTTTAATCCCAGCCCTTCTGCTAATTTTTATCGCTCTTCCATCACTTCGAACCCTCTACCTAATAGATGAAAATTTATCACCAGAATTAACCCTAAAAGTCACTGGATTTCAATGATACTGGACCTATGAATTAACAGATTTTCTAAAAACAGAAATTGAATCATATATACTTCAACCAAATGATTCCTCAATTCGACTTCTAGAAGTAGACAATCCTATCCCATTACCACTATTAACTCAAATTCGAGCAATCGTAACTTCAAATGATGTCATTCACTCATGAGCACTCCCATCAATAGGAGTAAAGATTGATGCTTTACCAGGTCGGCTTAATCAAACCACCATATTTTTAAGCCGACCTGGTAAGTTCTCCGGTCAATGTTCAGAAATCTGTGGAGCAAACCATAGATTTATACCTATTTCAATTGAAGCATCCCCTCGCACAAATTTCATCTCCTGATTAACCACATCTTCAGATAGCCTAACATAAGGTATTGGCCTCTTAAGCCTAAATATAGATATTTCTTCTGAAGAGAAATTAGTTAAAAATATAACATTAGAATGTCACTCTAAAATTAGAACTTATTTCTCTAATCCTCAAACTGCACCACTTTACTGGCTATTATCTCCCATCTTTATTTTTATTGTATTATTCATTTTCATTTTAAACCATTTCCATAACACTATTATTTTACAACTAAATTTCAATCAAAAAATACCCACATTAATTTGAAAATGATAACTAACCTATTTTCTATTTTTGATCCAATTTCCTCTTTCAATCTTTCTTTAAACTGACTATCAATTATTTTATTCATCATGATCATACCTACTCCTATATTTTTTTTATTAAATACATCGATAGCCATTTATATAAAAACAACCTATTTCATCCACAATGAATTTAAATTATTAACTTACCCTAACCATCAGGGATCAATTCTCTTCTTCTTCAGAATTTTCATACTAATTCTATCAATAAACACCATAGGACTATTTCCTTCCATCTTTACCCCATCCAGACACTTAATAGTAACATTATCGTTAAGACTTACAATTTGAACAACTATTATTCTTTCAAATCTTATTATAAGACCTAAAATAATAATAGCTCATTTGGTCCCTCAAGGAACCCCAATATTCCTGTCATTTTTCATAGTAATCATCGAAACTATTAGTAATATTATTCGACCTATAACACTAGCAGTTCGATTAGCAGCTAACATAATCGCTGGTCATCTCCTTTTATCCCTAGTAAGAAGAATCGCTTCCTTACAGATTCTTTCAACCACAATTTCAATTTCACTTCAATTCCTTCTTATTCTTTTAGAGACAGCAGTCGCTCTAATTCAAGCATTTGTATTTACTATCCTATCCCTACTATATAGAACTGAATAATGTCAACACATACCCATCCATTCCATATAGTTGATCAAAGACCATGACCAATCACCGGGGCCATCAGCGCTTTATTAATAACAAGTGGGATAGTAAAATGATTCCATTTCAATTCCATAAATATTTTTATTATAGGCATCACTATACTATCAGTTACCATATTATTATGATGACGAGACATCGTTCGAGAAAGAACTTTTCAAGGACTACACACCAAAGTTGTAGTTAAAGGGTTACAATGAGGAATAATCCTATTTATTACATCAGAAATCCTATTTTTCATATCATTCTTCTGAGCTTTTTTCCACTCAAGCCTCTCTCCTACCGTCGAGATAGGTGCCCACTGACCACCATCAGGAATTATTCCCTTTAATCCCTTTCAAATTCCCCTTCTTAATACAGCTATCCTCTTATCTTCAGGAGTAACTGTAACATGATGTCACCAAAGTCTTCTTTCTAATAAAAACAATATATCTTTTCGTAGTCTTCTCATCACATACATCTTAGGTATTTATTTTACATTACTTCAAGCTTGAGAATATTATCAAGCCTCATTTTCTATCTCAGACTCAGTTTATGGTACTACTTTTTTTGTGGCTACAGGATTCCACGGGCTTCATGTACTAGTAGGCTCTACTTTTTTACTAATCTGTCTTCTTCGCATTAAATCCTCTCATCTTTCTCCTCTACATCACTTTGGGTTTGAAGCCGCAGCATGATACTGACATTTTGTAGATGTAGTATGACTATTTTTATTTACTTTCATTTACTGATGAGGCTCGTACCTTTTAAGTATTACAGTACATTTGATTTCCAATCAAAAAGAGCAAAAAGGTATTTTTATTTTTTATCTCTTCAATAATTTTATCATTATCCATTACATTAATTTTAATCAGAATTATAGTTTCAAAAACAATAAAAAAATATCAAGAAAATTTATCCCCTTACGAATGCGGATTTGACCCATTTTCAACTCCACGAATTCCATTCTCATTACGATTCTTTTTAATCACAGTAATTTTTCTTATTTTTGATGTAGAAATTGCTCTCATCCTTCCTGCTCCTCTATCTATAAATTCACCAATATCACTTATATTTATATTAGCATTTTTAATTATTTTAGTAATAGGACTATTTCACGAATGGAAAATTGGTATCCTAAGATGACTCTAGGTTGGTATTAAATTAAAATTGGATTGCAACCAAATTCTCGTCATCTTTGACCCTACCTAGTAAAGAAGTAATTTACACCCAGTTTCGACCTGGCCCAACGGGTTCCCCCTTTACTATTAATAGTTCCTTATAGAGGCTTCTCACTGTTAATGAGAAATTGAATTTAATTCCTATTAATAGAAGGTAAAGTTAGGCCGCTAACCTGATATAGCTTTCATGCTACCTTCTCGTTTTTGTAGTGTAATAACACATGTTCCTTTCATGAATAAAATAGAATTCTTCTCAAAAATACCTTCTTATCTTCAATAAGATGCTCTTGTAATTAAGCTATATGAGATACACAACAAATAATAAGCTTCACATAAATCTTGATAATAAAAAAATTCATAAAGTTTGAGCACGAGACCCCTCAATGATACCTCTAGCTAAAAATAAATTTTTAGAAATACCATAAGGGCCCACTATCTCTCCTCATGAACGATCAATAAAAAATAATATGTCCCCTAGCTTAACATTTTTAATAGAAATATTAGAATTAATTCTTTGCATAAATCATAATGTTGATATAAATAAACCAAAAATCTTTAACCTCCCCATCCAATTAATTTGAATTCTTACCCACGCTCCTAAAATAACAAATCTTACTCCCACTAATTTTTCAAAATTTGTAATAATAATATCCACAGGGACTAATACTCCCCATCTTAATAAAGCCCCTCTTGTTACCCCTAAAATAGAAAGTAAAAAAATAGAAACTGCTATATAGCCTCTATTAATAAAGTTCCCTCCTGAACTTCCTATATTTATTCTATTAAATCCAACAATAATGACCCGGGTCATATAAGCTCCAGTTAATCCAAAAGAAATAAGTACAATAAAAATTATCCCTCTTGTAAATCCCCCCTCCATAAATTTCTCTAAAATTAAATCTTTAGAATAAAATCCTGATATAAAAGGTAGACCTATTAAGGCTAATCCTGAAATACCTACCCCAACTCTTATCAGCGGAGAAAAAAAATGACCTCCTCCATAAAATCGTAAGTCTTGACTAACCTTACTATGAATTATTATTCCTACACATAAAAATATTATAGATTTAAAAATTGCATGCACCAATAAATGAAAGTAAGTAATAATATATATACTCAAAGAGCAAGAAAATATTATTACCCCCATTTGTCTCAATGTTGATAAAGCTACAATCTTCTTCAAATCCATCTCTCAGTTAGCAGCTAAACCAGATATAAATATAGTTATTCTAGATAAAATAAATAAAATAAACATTAAATATCTTCTTCTTTCAATACGAATTATTAAAAAAACCCCTGCAGTCACCAGAGTAGAAGAATGAACCAAAGCTGACACAGGAGTTGGGGCGGCTATAGCCGCCGGAAGCCATGCCGAAAATGGAATTTGTGCTCTCTTAGTAACAGAAGCTAATATTAATAAACATAATAATATTCCATCAAAACCCCCTCCCACAAATCTTCAATCCCCTTTCTTAATTAAAAGTCCAATAGAGAGAAGGATCCCGACATCTCCTACCCGATTTGACAAAATAGTCAATATCCCCGCATTTAGAGATTTTAAATTCTGGTAATAAATTACCAAAATAAAAGAGACTAACCCTAACCCATCTCAACCTAATAAAATAAAAATAATGTTTCCTCTTATAATTACCAAACACATCGAAAGAATAAATAACAATACTAAAAATCTAAAACGAGCTTCATTTTCTCCTTCTATATACTCAATTCTAAATATAAAAACACAACCAGAAATAAATATTACACAAGACAAGAAAGATAAAGATACTCAATCCACGATTAACTCTACCTTAATAGAAATATGCCCAAAATTTATAATAACATAATCCACCCATAAAACCTCATTAGAAAAAAAAAATAAAAAAGCTAGTAAAGTAAAACTAAAAGAAAAAAAAAGAAGCACCTGTCTAACATTAAAAAAAATTTCCTTTGATAAACTTCAGCTCCACAGTCTGACATTATTTATTTAACTACAAAGAAACACCCACTCTATAAATACATCAATCCTCAAAACTAAAAATATTAAAGGTACACTATGCAAAAAAACAATATTAAAATCCCTCACATTAATAAAATTCACTGGAGGTAATACTCAATTTTGCCCATGATGAATACAAGAAAATATAAAAATTCTAAATAAAGCACAAAAAAAAGAAATTAAAGCTAGCCCTAATATTGACAATTGGTTTCATCTTAATAAACTCATTATAAATAAAATCTCTCTTATCAAATTCAATGAAGGGGGTGCAGCTATATTTACAACACTTAAAAGAAATCACCAAAATGATAAACTTGGGAATAAAACTAACATTCCCTTTAATACCACCACACTTCGAGAATTAAATCGTTCATAAAATAAATTCACCAAAAAAAACAAGCCTGAAGAACAAATCCCGTGGCCTAATATTATCATTAAACAACCAATTAAACTTAATTTTCTTATTACTATTATACCAGATAAAACTATTCCTATATGAGCTACCGATGAGTAAGCAATCAATGCTTTAAAATCTCTCTGTCGTAAACAAATCAATCTAGTTCAAACTCCGCCTAACAATCCTATTCTAATAAAATACCCCTCCCACCAATAAATCTTTTCTACAATTAAAGGAAGGATTCGTAAAATTCCATACCCTCCTAACTTCAATAAAATGCCAGCAAGAATTATAGACCCCTCAACAGGGGCCTCAACATGAGCTTTTGGTAACCACAGATGAACTAAAAACATTGGTATTTTAACCAAAAATGCACCTATAAATACTAACCACCAGACAACAGCCCAATTCTCATTAACCACCCCAAGATATAAATAATTTAAAGAAACTCTCGATATAAAAACAAGTCCAAGTAACAATGGTAGAGACCCAAACACAGTATAAAAAAGTATATATATCCCAGCCTGAATACGTTCAAATTGCCCTCCTATCCCCAAAATAAGTAAAACAGTTGGAATTAAAACTGCTTCAAACGCCACATAAAACCCTAAAAGATTAATAAAAAAAAATCTTAATAACAAAAATAACAGAATAAAATTAAATATTAAAATTTTTTTGTTATTATTTATTCCAACTACCGTTATAAGAAAACATAAAAAAAATGCCAACATAGAAAGTAAAAGTCTTATTAAATCTCCCCCTATAGTTCACGTTATTGGACCTACTAAACTCTCTCCTCATAAGCTCAAATTTAATACTATCAATCCTATTGTTATTATAATTAAACTTCTAAAAATTTTCCTATATATTAAAATCAATATTATTGATAAAAAAATAATACCCACTATACCAGTCCTCAAATATAAGAAATTATGTCCCCCCCATGGCTTCGTCTCAAACTAACTAACAAACCTAACCCCAATCTACTCTCACACACTACTAAAGAAATAAAAATAAATAAAACAGAAGATTCATTAGGGTTAAAACTTACCAAAAATCTCAATTTCAAAAAAATTCTAAGTAACATAACCTCTAAACTTAAAAGTATACAAAGAATATGATATCGTCATCATAATAGTCTAGTTGCTCCTACTACCAAACCTAAATCACTTAAAGTTAAAATCAGCTCCAATAGTTTAATTAAAACATTGATTTTGTAATTCAAAAATATTAAGGAGCTTCAGAAAAAGGTAGTCCTATCTTTAGTATCCAAGACTAACGTTAATTTAACTATTTTCTGAAAATTTAGAAATTAAAATTATTATTATTATCTCTATATTCTTATTTATAATATCAAACCATCCATTTTCTATAATTTCCCTCCTAATTATTATAACACTTTTTATGGCCATCTTTATCTTCTACTCTATCAGAACCTCCTGATTTTCCTATATTCTTTTAATTGTAATATTAAGTGGCATAATAATCATTTTTATATATATAGCAACTCTATCCCCCAATGAATTTTTCATGACTAGAATAATACCAATAATATTAATTTCCCCATTAATCATAATATTAGAGCCATCATATCAATCAAGATCCTCTCCTCATTTATGATCCATAAAGCAAGTAGCCTCTTCACTCTTTTCCTTTACAATCATTATAGTAGTATTCCTATTTATAATAATAGTCTCTGTTGTCAAAATCACATTTTGACAATATGGACCAATATCCTCTATTCAATAATTGTTAACACGAAAACATCACCCGATCATCAAAATCATTAATGCTTCACTTTTTGATTTACCCTCCCCCTCAAACATCTCCTACTTATGAAACTTTGGATCCCTCCTAGGGGTGATACTTCTTACTCAAATCATAACAGGGCTTTTCCTAACAATACATTTCACTCCAGATATTAACCTATCTTTTCAAAATGTACTTCATATTGCACAAGATGTAAATTTCGGATGACTCATTCGATCTCTTCATGCAAATGGGGCAAGAGCATTCTTCCTGTTAATATATCTTCATATTGGTCGAAATCTTTATTACGGCGGGTATCGAAATTCAATAGTTTGAAATATTGGAGTCATTATTCTCATTATAATAATAGCTACTGCATTTTTAGGTTACGTTCTTCCATGGGGGCAAATATCTTTTTGAGCTGCTACAGTAATTACAAATCTTTTATCCGCCATCCCTTTTTTTGGGAATACATTAGTTCAGTGAATCTGAGGAGGATTTTCAGTTAGAAACCCAACCCTAACACGATTTTTCACTCTACATTATCTCCTACCGTTCATTATCATAATCCTAGTAATTATACATTTAATATTTCTTCACCAAATAGGCTCAAATAATCCATTAGGGCTATCCAGAAATATAGACAAATCCTCATTTCATCCTTACTTTACTAGAAAAGATATTGTAGGAGTAGCAATACTCTTTATATTACTAATTCCATTCTCTCTTTATTTCCCTTTTCTACTCAGAGATGTAGAAAATTTTATCCCTGCTAATCCATTATTAACCCCCATCCACATCCAACCAGAATGATATTTTCTTTTTGCCTATGCTATTCTACGCTCCATTCCTAATAAAATAGGAGGGGTAATTGCCCTCTTCTCATCTCTTCTTATCTTATTCATTTTTCCTATCTCATTTTTTCATAAATTTCAATCTACACAATTCTACCCATTAAGAAAAATTATATTCTGAGGGTTTCTGATATTATTCATTCTATTGACATGACTCGGGGCTCAACCTGTTGAACCTCCCTTCGACATCTTAAGACTTCATATAACAATATTTTATTTTATATTTTTCCCCTTTTTTATATTTTCATTTAAACTTCAAGACTTAATCTAACTCTTTAGCCTCATTTGGCAATTGTTTTGAAAACAATATATAGGAAGTCCTAAGAGTTTCAATAAACCCCAGTTCTAAGGGTACAATTTAATAAAAAAATAATTAAACATCCTGATAATAATACTTTTCAAGCTAATATTATTAGCATATCATAACGAAATCGAGGAAAAGAGCCCCGGATTCATAATACTAATATCATAAAAAATATTCCTAAAGGTATCAATCTCAATATAACTCCTCCAAAAAATAAAAGAACTCTTAAAATACTAATCATTATAATTCTAGAATACTCTGATATAAAAATTACAGCAAACCCCCCTCCCATAAATTCCACATTAAATCCAGATACAAGCTCAGATTCCCCTTCAGCAAAATCAAAGGGGGTTCGATTCAACTCTGCTAAACAAGTAACAAATCACATTTCAAATAAAATAAAATTACCAATAATAAATCATATCTTTTCTTGAGATAAAGACAATCTTATCAATATATAACTTTTAGTTATAATCAACAACCCTAAAATAATAAATATAAATCTCACCTCATAAGAAACCATCTGAGCTACCCCCCGATAGGCCCCCAATAACGAATATTTAGAATTAGAACCTCATCCTACTATCATTAAAGTAAACACTCTTACCCCAGAACAAAATAAGAAAAATAAAATTCCATATTTTAAATCTACCCCCCCTTCTATATAAGGCAAAACAATTCATAAAACTAACGAAAGAAAAATTATTAACATTGGACCTAAATAAAAATAAATAGCATTTGAAGTCTCCAAATAAAAAAATTCTTTTCTAAACAATTTTACCGCATCTCTAAAAGGTTGAAAAATCCCTATTATTCCTACCCTATTTGGACCCTTTCGACATTGAATATACCCCAAAATTTTACGCTCTATCAAAGTAAAAAAAGCCACTCCAATTAAAATCATTAATAATATTAGCAATACTCTTAGGTTACGAACTATTGATGAGTTTCCTATATAAGAATCTTAAATTCTAAGCATTCCTCTGCCACATCAATTACTAAATAGTATCCTATATTCATATTCTAAATATGATGCAATTATCTGCCAATTTAGTATAAACATTAAATTTTTAATCTCAATCATTGACATATTCAGGTCCTTTCGTACTACAAATATAAAATTGCCCCTGAAGATAAAAACCGATCTGGCTTACACCGATCTGAACTCAAATCATGTAAAGTTTTAAAAGTCGAACAGACTTCCACTATAAACAACTGCGTGTATAAGATACTTTAATTCAACATCGAGGTCTCAAACTTCCTCCTAAATAAGGTCTTCAAGAGAAAATTAAGCTGTTATCCCTATAGTAACTTTATCATCCCCACAATAATATTGGGTCTCAATATAAAATTTCTTCATAAATAAGATTCTACTCTTATCCTACCGCCCCAGTAAAATTATTAAATTAAGCTTAATAGGGTCTTATCGTCTTTCAGGCCCATACTAGCCTTTTTACTAATTAATTAAATTCACTCTATAATAAAGAGACAGAATCTTCTTCGATCCAACCTTTCATCCCAGACTTCATTTAAAAGACAAATGATTATGCTACCTTAGCACAGTCATAATACTGCGGCTCTTTACCTTAGCAGTGAGCAGGCTAGATTACTTATAACACCAAGTAACCATGTTTTTGATAAACAGGCGAGAAAACTTTTTGCCGAGTTCCTTTTTATTACTTTACTTTTTAATACAATAAACATTTCAAGTTAATAATATATAATATAACTACTAATATAAACATTAAAATAAGATACAAAAGTTATTAACTTTACTTCCCTATCTTTTTATCTAATATTCACAACTAAGTTATTAAACATTTTAGCCACTATCAAGCCTTCTTTATCGTAAGTTTTTATATTAAGCAATCCTTATGATAAGCCATAAAGACATATAATATATCCTTATACTAAAAATTACTTTAATATGGGAAGAACTAGATATATTTAAGCACGATTAGCATATCACACCTAAAATAAATTTTATCAATTTTTGTAACAATATACTAAATCCATTCTAGATCACTTAAATCCGAGATTTATATATATATATAAATAAACTCGTTTATCCCTGATACTAAAGGTACATTCTATTTCTTTTTATATTTTTCTGATTCCTTCTCAGTTCTAACTAAATTAATTTTCAATACATATACCACTAACAATAATTTTTTAAAAATACATAACCACCTTAAAAATAGAGTATCTTTTGAAATTCTCCTTAATGTAAATAAGATGCTGCTTTAGCTTTACTCTACCTAATAGCACTTTCCAGTACTACAACTCTGTTACGACTTATCTCATTTTACAACGAGAGTGACGGGCGATATGTACATTTTCAATTGCTTATTTCAAAATAAAATACTATGTTACTCTTACTTTTAAATCCTATTTCAAAAATTCTTTAGAATTAAATCCATTTATATTCTAATAGTAGCTCACATATTCTTTATCATACGCTACACCTTGACCTGATTTCCAAACCTATATTATATAGACTAATTCTTGTAAAAACAATCTAAACGGCGATATATAAACTAAGATAAAGTAAAACTTAACGTGGACTGTCGATTACATTACAAGCTCCTCTAATAAGATTAAAAACCGCCAAACCACTTAGGTTTCAATAAAATTTACTACCTTAATATTACAAGCTTAATAGGGTATCTAATCCTAGTCAGAAACCTTAAATTTAAATAATTTCAATCATTTCATATTTTAAAAAATCAAATTTCACCTTAAAAACCTAAAATTTAAAATCCTAACATTATTCACATTAATTTTACTTTATCCTCTCGTCTAACCGCGGCGGCTGGCACGTATTTGGCCGGACATATAAACTATTTCTTTGTTGGCATTCATATAAAAATATTATTTAGTTCTAGACCTGAATTTTAAATCTAAATAACTGTTAAAGTAAAAATCAAGTTGTATTTAAACTTTTTGGATGTCAAACATTTATGGTTTTATATACACTCCAAATCACTATACAATTTGGAGTGTGTATAAAACCTTCTTACATTTCTGAAAAAAGATAGTGTAAAATAAACTAATTAAAAGAATAAAGATTTTGTAGAAATGTTATGCAATGGTTTAATATAAATATATTACTTGAATTTTCATAAAATGAAAATTTAATTTTTTTTATTTCCTTATTGTTTACAATATATGAATCTTTAGATCTTAATAATTTAATTAGCTGATTCAAAATAATGTGGAGAGTTACAGCTATTTAAATTTAAATAGATAAATATATATTATTCTAAATATTAAAAAGCTCATAATAAAATAGTAAGATGCCTGAAAAAGGGTTATTCTGATAGAATAAATAATGGTCATCCTCTTACTTAGCAATAATGTTCCCATTATCTTAGAGATCAAAACTCTATGTACTAATACTAAATGCTATAAAAGTAAGCTAATTTAAGCTAATGGGCTCATACCCCATTTATGGTTTTCCCTTTTATGATACAGCCAAGACTATTTTTATTTTCCTTTTTTTTAATATTTAGTCTTATCCTAACAATAGGGTCCTCCTCATGGTTCATCATATGATCCGGATTAGAAATCAATACCATCTCCTTTATTTCCTGAATTTATGAAGAAAACAATAAATATTCTAGTGAAAGCTGTTTCAAATATTTTTTTGTCCAAGCAATCTCCTCAATTATACTAATTTTCTTTTCCCAACCAATTATAAATTTAATAAACAATCTATTTCTAATCAATATGGCTCTTTTATTTAAATTAGGTGCGGCTCCTTTCCATCTATGATTTATTTCCATAATACAATCCATCAAATGAATCCCCTGCCTAATTCTTTCGACTATCCAAAAGCTTATTCCTATATCCATTCTATTCTACTACAGGCTACCCGTAGTACAAATTTTTGCCTCTTTATCCGCTATTTTAGGAAGCTTAGGAGGACTAAACCAAACTAACCTAAAAACCTTAATTGCTTACTCCTCAATTGTTCACCTAGGCTGAATATTAAGTACAGTTTCTATTACTATTCTTATCTGACCATTTTATTGAAGATGCTATCTTTTAATATCAGTATCCATCATTATAATACTAAAAATAACATTTATATTATCCCCCAAAACCCTAATATCATTAACATGATCTCAACAATTTCTAATCCTATTCATATTTCTCTCTTTGGGAGGACTACCACCATTATTCGGGTTTCTCCCAAAATGATTCTTATTAAATTTTCTAACGCCATATTCCCCTACAATTAGTTTCATCCTAATTATATCTTCTATCTTAAACTTATATTTTTATATCCGAATATTCTACATCCCTATAATACATAGAAGCCCGTCCTACAAAATTAACTTCCATCTCCTAGTACCCCCTATTCACATTTTTATTTTATTATCCCTAACCTCATTGACTTTACCCCTATTTCCAATTCTAAAATAAGATTTTAAGTTAAATAAACTAGTAGCCTTCAAAGCTTCAAATTGTAAGTCTTAAACTACACATTCTATGACCTTGCAAATCATTATTTTTTATAAACTAAATAGTTTAGCAGGAGAAAAATTTCCTTTATAGACTTACA